ATTAAAAAAAAGTATTTTGTTTTGGTTCGGCCCGTAATCACATATGAAATAGCTGATGGGATAAATTTAGCAAAACTTTTCACTCAAGATCTCTTGCAGGAAAAAGATAATGTCCAACTTAGAATTGTCAATTATATCCTTTATGGAAACGGAAAGTCAATTCGTGGAATTTTTCACACAAGTATTCAATTAGTTCGGACTTGCTTAGTATTGAATTGGGACCAAGAAAAAAATGTTTCTATAGAAGAAGTTCATGCTTCTCTTGTTGAGGTAAGGACAAATGATCTGATTCAAAATTTCATAAAAATTGAGTTAGTAAAGTCTAGTCTTTCATATGCCGAAAAAAGGTATGATACGGCGGGTTCAGGATTGATCCCCGATAATGGATTAGATTGCACCAATATCAACCCTTTTTTTTCGAAAGTGAAGATTTCAGTAATTACTCAGCATCAAGCAACTATTGGTACATTGTTGAATCAAAATAAGGCTTTGATAATTTTGTCATCATTCAATTGTTCTCAAGTTGGCCCATGTCCATTCAATGGTTCGAAATATAACATCACGGCAAAAGAATTGAATCCCATAATTCTAATTAGGGATTTGTTAGGTCCCCTAGGTACTATTGTATCTAAAATAGTGAACTTTTATTCAGCTTACTATTTAATAACTCATAATCAGATCTTGGTAAACAAATATTGGATACTTGATAATTTGAAAGCGACTTTCCAAGTACTTGAAGTACTTAAATACTGTTTAATAGATGAAAATAGAAGGATTTATAATTCCAACCCATGCAATACCATCATTTTGAATCCATCCCATTTGAATTGGTGCTTTTTACATCACAATTATTGTGAAGAAACATCCACAATAATTAGCATTGGACAATTTATTTGTGAAAATCTATGTCTAGTTAAATATGGGACACATATAAAAAAATCTGGTCAAATTTTAATTGTTCATGTTGATTCCTTAGTTATAAGATCAGCTAAGCCGTATTTGGCTACTCCAGGAGCGACTGTTCACGGACATTACGGAGAAACCCTTTCTAAAGGAGATACATTAGTTACATTTATATATGAAAAATCCCGATCTGGTGACATAACGCAGGGACTTCCAAAAGTGGAGCAAATCTTAGAAGTGCGTTCGATTGGTTCAATATCGATGAACCTTGAAAGGAGAGTCGAAGGTTGGAACGAACGTATACCAAGAATTCTTGGAATTCCTTGGGGATTCTTAATTGGAGCTGAGCTAACTATAGCCCAAAGCCATATCTCTTTGGTTAATAAGATCCAAAAGGTTTATCGATCTCAAGGGGTGCAGATTCATAATAGACATCTAGAGATTATTGTACGACAAGTAACATCAAAAGTGTTGGTTTCAGAAGACGGAATGTCTAATGTTTTTTCGCCTGGAGAATTAATCGGATTGCTGCGGGCAGAACGGGCAGGGCGTGCTTTAGACGAAGCGATCTGTTATCGAGCAATTTTATTAGGAATAACGAGGGCGTCTCTGAATACTCAAAGCTTCATATCTGAAGCAAGTTTTCAAGAAACTGCTAGAGTTTTAGCAAAAGCTGCTCTACGGGGGCGTATTGATTGGTTGAAGGGTCTGAAAGAAAATGTAGTTCTGGGGGGAATTCTCCCTATCGGTACCGGATTTAAAAAATTAGTGCACCGTTCAAGGCAAGACAAAAACATTCATTTTGAAATAAAAAAGAAAAATGTATTCAAGTTGGAAATGAGAGATATTTTGTTCCATCATCGAGAATTTTTTTGTTCTTGTAGCCCAAAGAATTTCCATGACACATTAGAAAATTCATTTACGCGATTTCATAATTCCTAAGCAGATATTTTTTCTTTTTCCTTTCTAGTTTTGTTAAGTAAAAAAATGAAGTAAGTAATAAAAAAAAATGAATAGTTCGGACTATGTATCAATGGTCAACCTCGTTATAAGGTTCCGTAGGAACAATTAGTTATTTCTAAAAAAAAAAAAGAGAAAGCGCGGGAAAAATGACAAGAAGGTATTGGAACATCCATTTGGAAGAGATGATGGAGTCGAGAGTTCATTTTGATCATGGTACTAAGAAATGGAATCCTAGAATGGTCCCTTACATTTCTGCAAAGCGTAAAGGTATTCATATTACAAATCTTACTAGAACTGCTCGTTTTTTATCAGAAGCCCGTGATTTCGTTTTTGATGCAGCAAGTCGAGGAAAACCTTTTTAATGGTTGGTATCAAAAATAAAGCAGCGGATTTAGTAGTCTCAGCTGCAATAAGGGTTCGATGTCATTATGTTAATAAAAAATGGCTCGGTGGTATGTTAACGAATTGGTCCACTACAGAAACGAGACTTCATAAGTTCAGAGACTTAAGAGGAGAACAAAAGATGGGGAAACTCAACCGTCTCCCTAAAAGAGATGCAGCAATGTTGAAGAGAAAATTATCGACTTTGCAAACATATCTGGTTGGGATCAAATATCTGACTGGGTTGTCCGATATTGTAATCATCGTTGATCAGCAAAAAGAATATACAGCTCTTCGAGAATGTGTCATTTTGGGAATTCCAACACTTTGTTTAATCGATACAAATTGTGACCCGGATCTTGCAGATATTTCGATTCCAATCAACGATGACGTTATAGCTTCAATCCGATTGATTCTTAACAAATTAGTATCCGCAATTTGTGAGGGTCGTTCTAGCTATATAAGAAGTCATTGATTATGATTATGTTATGATTAAGAATAATAAGATTGGTTAATTATTTTGATTTCTTAGATTGGTTACTATTCTTGTCTTGCATTTTTAAAAAGAGATAAAATGGGATATTATGTTATGTGATTTCTTGGTATTTAAAATATATGATTAATGATGAAAGTAGATAAGTTGAAAAAGAGATGGTTGAATCAAAATAATTTTTTTTTAAGTTTGATTTCTGGCAGAGGGCAATATGAATGTTATACCATGTTCCATTAAAACACTCAAAGGATTCTACGATATATCAGGTGTAGAAGTAGGCCAACATTTATATTGGCAAATAGGAGGTTTACAAATTCATGCTCAAGTACTTATCACTTCTTGGGTAGTAATTGCTATCTTATTAGGGTCAGTTATCATAACTGTTCGGAATCCACAAACTATTCCTACCGACGGGCAGAATTTCTTTGAATATGTTCTTGAATTTATTCGAGACTTGAGTAAAACTCAGATTGGAGAAGAATATGGGCCTTGGGTTCCCTTTATTGGAACCATGTTCTTATTTATTTTTGTTTCTAATTGGTCTGGAGCTCTTTTACCTTGGAAAATCATACAGTTACCTCATGGAGAGTTGGCTGCCCCCACGAATGATATAAATACTACTGTTGCTTTAGCTTTACTCACGTCCGTGGCATATTTTTATGCGGGTCTTACCAAAAAAGGATTGGCTTATTTTGGAAAATACATTCAACCAACTCCAATCCTTTTACCAATTAACATCTTAGAAGATTTCACAAAACCTTTATCTCTGAGTTTTCGACTTTTCGGAAATATATTGGCGGATGAATTAGTAGTTGTTGTTCTTGTTTCTTTAGTACCTTCAGTAGTTCCTATCCCTGTCATGTTTCTTGGATTATTTACAAGCGGTATTCAAGCTCTCATTTTTGCAACTTTAGCCGCGGCTTATATAGGGGAATCCATGGAGGGTCATCATTGATTAGTTTTCAAAAGAGTCTTCTTTTTTTAAGCTTACCCCGACTGAGGCAATGCATGGTTCAAGAAAATATACTTGGTTCGGTACCATATACATATATAGATAGAAATAAGAAATCCATATGTATATATGACTAGAGTTCTAAGAGGAAAGATAGACAATATTACGAAGGATGGGTTAGGGGGAGATCACACTAGATATATGTCTATATGTAATGTCTATAAGTCCAGCTACAGTTCCTGTATATTTTTCGACGAATTATTCTAGAATCTGATTCAATAAAAAATGCGCGCGGTTTCCGTTATGAAAGAAACAAATGTATATGTGATAGTAGATATATATTAGTTATATATAGGGTTTATCCCTATCTATCTATTTATTTTTTTTTTTCGAAGTTTTAGTTACTTCGATTCGATATTTTTTAGTGATCAAATAAGTAAGAATTCCTTGGTTGATTGTATCATTAACCATTTTTTTTTGGTGCGAGGAACCTATCATCATGAATCCACTGATTTCTGCCGCTTCCGTTATTGCTGCTGGATTGGCCGTAGGGCTTGCTTCTATTGGACCTGGAGTTGGTCAAGGTACTGCTGCAGGCCAAGCCGTAGAAGGTATTGCGAGACAACCAGAAGCAGAAGGAAAAATAAGAGGCACCTTATTGCTTAGTCTAGCTTTTATGGAAGCTTTAACCATTTATGGTCTCGTTGTGGCATTAGCACTTTTATTTGCAAATCCTTTTGTTTAATTTCATCCTAGAACGAAAATGTAAAAAAGTGCATTACACACTTTTTCTTATTTTATTAATTCGTTGCGGTTTGCTTCTGTGAATTATATCACTACTTTACGCCTACAATTATGTATTTGTTGGAACAATACCCCGGGAAAGACTGATTTGAGGATGACGAATTAGTGGATTTGCTCGCTTTATTCCTTCCCGTCCTTCGGTTAGTACGATGGAATTTTTACTTTCTTTTGAGGAAGTGTTTGAACAGGGGAAATATTTTGCAATTTCTACAAGACCTAGGACCCAACTTAATAAGTATCTTATCGGAAACTTAAAACAAAGAAAAAAATTAAGAAAAAGAAATCGATCAAAAAAGGGCAAGTCAAGTGATACAAAAAGAACTCTGTTCTTTATTAGTCCTATCTATAAGAGGAGAGCATATGAAAAATGTAACCGATTCTTTCGTTTCCTTAGGCCACTGGCCATCTGCCGGGAGTTTCGGGTTTAATACCGATATTTTAGCAACAAATCTAATAAATCTAAGTGTAGTGCTTGGTGTATTGATTTTTTTTGGAAAGGGAGTG